ATAGAAAATCGAATAGTGGATAATCTGTTATGAAAGAAAGAAAACATTCTTTGAAGAATCAAGATTCGTAACCAATCTTTGCCTTATTTGTTGGATTAGGTCTAACTTTCTTGACTAAACTGCAAGAGTGGAACTTTACGAGATGAAATAGGGAAAGACAGAAGATAGAACTTAAAAGGATAATTGAAGTGACTCGTCTTCGAATCAACTTTGGTTTGGGGTTCGAAAAAGGAATAAAAATAAAGTAAATTCAAGGAAGAGCTTTCCTTTTTTTAAGGGGCCCCTCGGGGGGTCGTGGAATGCTTTTCTTCTCCTCTTATTCCATCTTTTCTTCTCCTCTTATTCCATATGGAATACAATCAGTTAAAATAAGAAGGAATAGGGGAATATTCGACCGTTTCAATTCTTTATTTATCTTTTATTCCAAAATTCTCCCGAAAATCCAATTTCATTTTTCAATGGGGTTAGATGATCTAGTTCTTAATATTATTACTTTACTCAACTGACAGATTCCACAACAAATCTCTTGATTCGGAATTAGGGACTCATGTCGCATCTGATGAATCGATTTTCTTTTATACTTCTGTATCTCACTCGATCTTGTTTTTTAGTATTATCTAAAATAACCGATGAATTATGAATTTTCCATAACTTAGGTAAGTGCTTTACCAACATATGTAGTAAAAAAATAAATGGAATTTAACCCTTTCATGCTTACTATAACTAGTTATTTCGGTTTTCTACTGGCTGCTTTAACTATAACCCCAGCTCTATTTATTGGTTTGAACAAGATACGTCTTATTTGAAATGAATTGAATGAATAAGTCAGAAAAGAAAAATCTTTCTTTTGGATTCCTGGTATTCTACGACTCTTTTCCACACTAATTACCAATTCTTTTCTTGGTCATTGAGATTCGTGGATAATTTAGACTACTATTTAGGGATAGATCGTACCTCTTTTTTTTTATCCCCTCGAACAAATCGAAATGATTGAAGTTTTTCTATTTGGAATCGTCTTAGGCCTAATTCCTATTACTTTAGCGGGATTATTCGTGACTGCGTATTTGCAATACAGGCGTGGAGATCAGTTGGATCTTTGATTGAGTAATATTTCTTTTTTGATTGACCTCCTCCAGACCAGAGAGGAGGTCAAATTGGAGTTGCAATTCGACTTTGTTTTGTTAAGTTATTTTACTCTGCTTTGACATAAGATAGAAGGAATCACGCTCTGTAGGATTTGAACCTACGACATCGGGTTTTGGAGACCCGCGTTCTACCGAACTGAACTAAGAGCGCTTTCATTCAAAAAGAAAACCCTTTTCTACTCCTAACGTGTCTCACGTACGTATAGTATCCACAAATTCAAGTTATACCCACTTTACTTTAATCGATCTCCTCGCTACTGCCCATAAAGAAGAAAGAAGTAATAGGTAGGGATGACAGGATTTGAACCTGTGACATTTTGTACCCAAAACAAACGCGCTACCAAGCTGCGCTACATCCCTTTTCAAAATTGTTGTACAATGGCATTGTACACAATTCCTGTTTTGTTTTCCACATCGTAATTTTCTTCTCTTTCTCTATCTATATAGAACCTTCTTGTCATTTCTTCTTTTTGGTCTCATATAATCAAGTCAAGGAATGGTATACATCTAAAATCCAATCTAATTTCACCTATAAAAGAAAGATTACTATTCCTTGGTAATGTATAGGAAGAAGGGGTTATCTTTTTCTTTTTTAGGGATAGGAAAATTTCGTCTATACGGTTCATTCTATATATAGAATATTGATTTTGTTTTTTTAGTTAGGAATTTCGCCTAAACAAAAGAAATACAAAAGATCTGGGGCAAAAGTATCTGATCATATATGTATTCCAATAAGGGAGGAGGATTTTCAATGCGGGATATAAAAACATATCTCTCTGTAGCACCCGTGCTAAGTACTCTATGGTTTGGGGCTTTAGCAGGTTTATTGATAGAAATTAATCGTTTATTCCCAGATGCTTTGTCATTCCCTTTTTTTTCATTCTAGTTATTGCTATGCGAGGAATTCTTCGTGACATGACGCAAATTTTCCCTTTTTCAATCCTTTTTTTTTTAGTATAGGAAAGAAAAAGAAAGAAAAGATGGATTGGGTTGAACCTCAGAGTCATGAAAAATTCGGTAAATCCTATTTTTGAAAACAGAAATTCAATTAAAAGCGGTATCCAAGCTAAGTCAGGCCTCAGAAATCAGAGCATAGAAAGAGGCTGGGCTGGCTACTTAAATGAAAGGATTTCGAAGCAAAATCCTTGCTAATTTGACAAGGATTGTATTCTTTAATTATTTCTCTATTTTTTATTACTTAATTTAAGAATTTCCAAAATTTTTTATTCTAATGGATTTTATTCTTCTTCTTCGGATTCAAAATAGAAGAATAAAAGAATTAAGTAGAAGAATTAAGTTAAGTCAATCCAAAAAAGAAAGGAGGTTCATGGCCAAGGGGAAAGATGTTAGAATAAGAGTTATTTTGGAATGTATCAGTTGTGTTCGAAAAGGTTCCAATAAGGAATCGACGGGGATTTCTAGATATAGTACTCAAAAGAATCGCCACAATACACCCGGACAATTAGAATTAAAAAAATTTTGTCGTTATTGTCGCAAGCATACGACTCATGGCGAAATAAAAAAATAGGAGCATCGTGTGTTCGATCTTTCCAAAGAACAGATTTAATATATAGAACATAGATAGAATACAAAATACAAATCAACTCATTTGATTTCAGGTAGATATTATTTCATAGGTATTCATATACTATATATGAATCAAATAATATATGGACCAAAGAAAGAATACTTCTTCTGGATCCAAAATTAATAAAATAAAGAAATCCATTTTTTTCAAATTTGTAAATAAAGAATAAATCATGTATACATCTAAACAACCTTTTCATAAATCTAAGCAACCCTTTCGTAAATCCAAGCAAACTTTTCGTAAATCCAAGCAAACTTTTCGTAAATCCAAACAACCTTTTCGTAAATCCAAACAACCTTTTCGTAGGCGTCCTCGAATTGGCCCGGGGGATCGAATTGATTATAGAAACATGAGTTTAATTAATCGATTTATTAGTGAACAAGGAAAAATATTATCGAGACGAATAAATAGATTAACCTTGAAACAACAACGATTAATTACTCTTGCTATAAAACAGGCTCGTATTTTATCTTTCTTACCATTTCGTAACTATGAGAATGAGAAGCAATTTCAAGCCCAGTCAATTTCAATAATTACTGGTCCTAGACCCAGAAAAAATAGACATATTCCTCAATTAACGCAGAAGTTCAATTCCAATCGAAACTTAAGAAACTCCAATCAGAATTTAAGAAACAACAATCGGAACTTAAGTTCCGATTGTTGATGTTTTATTCGAAAGGGCCAGACCTATATATAAAGAAAGTAATCCAGTTTTGATTCTTGTGTTTGTTATAAGAAAGAAAAATGGGGAAGAAGAAATAGTTTTTTTATTTATTGCAACATGCTCGTTGATTCCTACCACTTAATCTTAATTTATTGTATCTTCCCGGAGAGGGAACTCCGGGAATTCAGTTTTAATTATTCCTGTATATTACTTTTTTATCCATTTAATTGATGATCTTTATTTTATTGGAAATCGTGTAAAGATTATTTGGATTTGATACAGCTACTTGTGCAAGCATTTTACGATTAAGAATCAATTCCTTCTTGTACAGATTGTGTATTAATTTACTATAACTATTGAATACTTTATATATCCGTGTTGCTGCGTTTATCCGAGTGATCCACAAACGACGAAAATCCCTCTTTTGCCTGCCTCTATCTCGATGAGAGGAAACAAAAGCTCTTCTTACTTGTTGAGTAATCATTCGATTAAGTCTTAAATGAGCCCCTCTAAAGTTTGAGGCAAATGAACGCATTTTTGTTCGTCGTCTCCGAGCTATATATCCTCGCGGAACTCTGGTCATTGAATCAAATTAACCTTAATGAATAACTAATGATTTCTCTTCTTTTAGCCATCCTTTTTCCCATTAATAACAAAACGAATTATTCCGATATATAAAATATTAATTCCAATGGCTTTTGCTACTGTAACCTTCCCAACCACGATTTTTTATTCTATTCCCTTCAGTTATTTCGCATAGAAATAACAAATTCTAACGATACTAAAAAAAAAATAGTGGGTTCCATCGTTTCTATGGTTCCCCTTTTAAACGGTGAGGCCCTCTCTATACACCGGAGCCCTTTCTTTCATTTCATCAAAAGGTATTGTGAACTTGTATAGTTCACATTCTTTGGCTCTACCTATCCATTATAGAGTAAATAGCTCTTTTCACAATAAGAGTTATCCATACAGTGACGGCATTTAATTATGAAAGTTGGCTAAGTAGCTGACCCTGTTAGTCCGTTCTTTTAAGATAAAGGAGCATAAGCCTTTTTCTTTTTATTACTATTTCCTCCGCTTAATGGATAACCATTTTCTACCAATGGGGGAATTGCTTCTTATTTCCAATTTAGATGATTGGATTTGCACCAAAGGAAACCAGAAATTCCATATTACCATAGAAATCTAGGATAGAGCTTCTCTATCCTATTCATTGGTACCGATCATGGATACTTCAAAAATTGTCTTATTTGTTTGAACTCATGATCTGAACGAGTCGCACATACACCCTAGCACATGTTCCTCGACGCTGAGGACATCCCTTAAGCGCGGCCGATTTTCTAGCATTTCGTATTGGCTGTCTTGCGTTTCTAATAAGTTGTTTAACCGTTGGCATGTCGTATGTATATAGAAAAAAAGGATTGGTTTAGATCGATCTTAACCTGATGATTGATCATCATGAAGTATTTCTATTTTCTATTAAATCGCAGAAAACCTGAATTTAGGTTTGAAATAAATTTACAAGAAATCTGGCAACTACCAATCCTTAAACATTTCTGGAAACCACACTGGATCAGTATCGCAGTGCTCGTCAATCATTTCATCCCCTACAATATCGACAAGTCCATAAGCTTTGGCTTCGTCTGCTGACATAAAAACATCCCTTTCCATGTCTTCGGATACAACCCAAAAAGGCTTGCCTGTTCTTAGTGCATAAACCCTTGTGATCATTTCGCGAACTTTGTGTAACTCTTCCACTTCTAGTAAAAATTCTGGTGTCCTTGCCCGATAATAAGCACTAGCAGGTTGGTGAAGCATAATCCTCGCGTGAGGGAATGCTATACGCTTGGTGGGTTCTCCTCCAAGCAGAATGAAGGATGCCATGGACGCAGCTATTCCGAGGCATATTGTATATATATCTGGTGTCACCGTTTGCATCGTATCAAAAATCGCCATTCCTGAGATTAGCCACCCGCCTGGGGAGTTTATAAACAAAAAAATATCGCTAATTCCATCTTCTATACTGAGATATACCATGAGACCTGTAATATGATTCGTGATCTCGCAACGAATCTCTTGACCTAAAAAAAGTGTCCTTTCTCGATACATAACATTGTATAAGTCAACCCAAGTCGCTTCTTCATCTCCGGGAATCCGGTAAGGTACTTTTGGAACACCAATGGGCATATTAGATTAATATTATTAAATTTAAGTAAGAAAACTACACTTTAATATGGAAACGTAAGAATGGAAGAGAAAGAAAGAATCCGCAGTTTATTGTCTTCTTTTTTTTTTTCTTATTCTATATGAATACTATAGATTCTATTAATATGTAGATTGAAATAATACATAGATTGAAAGGTTATATCTATAAGGAAGGTAAGACAGATTGAATAAAGAAAAAGGAATCGGTGATTGGAATGATAAACAAAGAGGGATAGGAATCTATTCTTCGTTTTTTTTTTTTTTTCAAATACGCCAAGCTACCCATTGCATATTGGCACTTATCGAGTATAGAATAGATCTGCTTCTCTTTCTTCTTACGAACAGAATTGGCTTCTTATTTTTAATGGAATGAAATAAATATTCACGCTTTCTGACACAGAATCCCCTAGAGGGGTTAGGTACATAGGATATGGATAGTCTTTTCCAATGCGATAAAATAAAGTGACATCGTGTCTATTTTTCTTTGCTAAAGGGGTATTTCCATGGGTTTGCCTTGGTATCGTGTTCATACTGTTGTATTGAATGATCCGGGTCGATTGCTTTCGGTGCATATAATGCACACAGCTCTAGTTTCTGGTTGGGCCGGCTCGATGGCTTTATACGAATTAGCGGTTTTTGATCCCTCTGATCCTGTTCTGGATCCAATGTGGAGACAAGGTATGTTCGTCATTCCCTTCATGACTCGTTTAGGAATAACCAATTCTTGGGGTGGTTGGAGTATTTCAGGAGGAACTGTAACGAATCCGGGTATTTGGAGTTATGAAGGTGTGGCAGGTGCGCATATTGTGTTTTCTGGCTTGTGTTTCTTGGCAGCTATCTGGCATTGGGTATATTGGGACCTAGAAATATTCTGTGATGAGCGTACGGGAAAACCCTCTTTGGATTTGCCCAAGATCTTTGGAATTCATTTATTTCTTGCAGGGGTGGCTTGCTTTGGCTTTGGCGCATTTCATGTAACGGGTTTGTATGGTCCTGGGATATGGGTGTCCGATCCTTATGGACTAACTGGAAAAGTACAAGCTGTAAATCCAGCGTGGGGTGTAGAAGGTTTTGATCCTTTTGTTCCGGGGGGAATAGCTTCTCATCATATTGCTGCGGGTACATTGGGCATATTAGCGGGCCTATTCCATCTTAGTGTCCGTCCGCCTCAACGTCTATACAAAGGATTACGTATGGGCAATATTGAAACTGTACTTTCCAGTAGTATCGCTGCTGTTTTTTTTGCAGCTTTCGTAGTTGCCGGAACTATGTGGTATGGGTCAGCAACTACCCCAATCGAATTATTTGGGCCTACTCGTTATCAGTGGGATCAGGGATACTTTCAGCAAGAAATATATCGAAGAGTTAGCGATGGGTTAGCCGAAAATCTGAGTTTATCAGAAGCTTGGTCTAAAATTCCCGAAAAATTAGCCTTTTATGATTATATTGGTAATAATCCGGCAAAGGGGGGGTTATTCAGAGCAGGCTCAATGGACAATGGGGATGGAATAGCTGTTGGATGGTTAGGACATCCCGTCTTTAGAGATAAAGAAGGGCGCGAGCTTTTTGTACGCCGTATGCCTACTTTTTTTGAAACATTTCCGGTTGTTTTGGTAGATGAAGAGGGAATTGTGAGAGCGGACGTTCCTTTTAGAAGAGCAGAATCAAAATATAGTGTTGAACAAGTAGGCGTAACGGTGGAGTTCTATGGTGGCGAACTTAATGGAGTAAGTTATTCTGATCCTGCTACTGTAAAAAAATATGCGAGGCGTTCCCAATTAGGGGAAATTTTTGAATTAGATCGGGCTACTTTGAAATCGGATGGTGTTTTTCGCAGCAGTCCAAGGGGTTGGTTCACTTTTGGTCATGCTACCTTTGCTTTGCTCTTCTTTTTCGGACACATTTGGCATGGCGCTAGAACCTTGTTCCGAGATGTTTTTGCTGGTATTGATCCAGACTTGGATGCTCAAGTGGAATTTGGAACATTCCAAAAAGTTGGAGATCCAACTACAAGGAGACAGGCAGTCTGATACCACATTGCTATGGTATCTTTCATCTCTCTTTTTTGATTTGACATGGGAAACATCTCCCATCCTTTCTTTGACTCTTTTTCTTTCTTTATATGGGAAATGATCCCAAATGACAAATGAATAGGTGTGGAAGTTATAATTGTAAATAAACCACGATCGAATCTATGGAAGCATTGGTTTATACGTTCCTTTTAGTTTCGACTTTAGGGATAATTTTTTTCGCTATCTTCTTCCGAGAACCACCTAAGGTTCCGACTAAAAAAATGAAATAATTTCATTGAAGTAAGAAGTCTCCCAGATGGGGAGACTTCTTACTTCAATTAGTCCCCGTGTTCTTCGAATGGATCTCTTAATTGTTGAGAGGGTTGCCCAAACGCGGTATATAAGGCATACCCAGTAAAGCTTACAAGTAAACCAGATATGGAGATGGCGACTAAAGTTGCTGTTTCCATTTTTATAGAATTTCAAGATTACAATGGATCTACGAAAAGATCGTGTATTTACAACTACAACGGAATAGTATACAAAGTCAACACCAATGATTAAATAGAATTTATGGCTACACAAACCGTTGAAGATAGTTCTAGACCTGGGCCAAGACGAACTCGCGCAGGTAGTTTATTGAAACCCTTGAATTCGGAATATGGGAAAGTAGCTCCGGGTTGGGGGACTACTCCTTTTATGGGGGTCGCAATGGCTTTATTCGCGATATTCCTATCTATCATTTTAGAAATTTATAATTCTTCTGTTTTACTGGACGGAATTTTAATGAATTAGGTTTCTACTAACTAAAACTACGAAGTCATAGTTTTTCCATCCAAAAAAGCCTTTCTACTTTAAGCTCTACATTTCTAGACATTCAGGTAGTTCGACCGTGGAATTTTTTTGTTTCGGTATCTCTGGAATATGAGTGTGTGACTTGTTAGAATTGATCCTATTGATAATACATAGAAAGGGCCTGTTATCTCTATCAAGATGATTCTAATTCGTCGGATATTATTTATTCTAGTATCTGGAACACGAAATAGATAGAGTGGATCAAGAAAAAAAATGGAACTATGATTCATACTCACTATTCAGACCTCGCAACCAGACTGAAAAAAATTCAAGTAGTTTTTAATAAAAAAGGAAAATTTCTTCCTTCCAAATTTGTTTGCCCAAAAGATAACTTTTTTTCTCTCGATTTTGTCGAGTTATTACAACGATTCAATAAATGATCATCAAGCGGTTCTTATTCGAAGAACCCTTGCCTTTTGTTTAGCTTGAGACTCAATCATCGTGGCTCTAGTATGAATCTAAGGTTTTAATTGAACTGATTCATAGGATCGCAACAAGATAATTTCTATCAGAAAACTACTAGAATTTTTGCTTTATTTATTTACTAGTAAAACAAAACAAGAATAAATCCGCATTACGCACAAAAAAAAAGAAATCCAAAATAGGGAAGAGAAAAGTCAAGAGGCCTCTAATGACCAACATAAGGCAAAGAAAGAAAGACAGATGAGCCAACTTGAGATTTTTTGGCATTATCATCACAAAGAATAAATTCTGGATTTTTCTTATTTCATATCTTCAAGGCAAATCGACCCAATCCAGTGGCTGATGAAGTTTTGAACCCTTTTTCTAATATCCGTTGAAAATTTGTGTGTTTCTGCTTGAGCCGTACGAGATGAAATTTTCATATACGGTTCTCGGAGGGGGACTCGGGTTAGTTACCTATCTCAATAAAGTATATGATTGGTTTGAGGAACGTCTTGAGATTCAGGCAATTGCGGATGATATAACTAGTAAATATGTTCCTCCTCATGTCAACATATTTTATTGTTTAGGGGGAATTACACTTACTTGTTTTCTAGTACAAGTCGCTACAGGTTTTGCTATGACTTTTTACTACCGCCCAACCGTTACAGAGGCTTTTTCCTCGGTTCAATACATAATGACCGAGGCCAACTTTGGTTGGTTAATCCGATCAGTTCATCGATGGTCAGCAAGTATGATGGTTCTAATGATGATCCTGCACGTATTTCGTGTGTATCTCACAGGTGGATTTAAAAAACCCCGCGAATTAACTTGGGTCACAGGTGTGGTTTTGGCTGTATTGACTGCATCGTTTGGTGTAACTGGTTATTCTTTGCCTTGGGATCAAATTGGTTATTGGGCAGTCAAAATTGTGACAGGTGTACCTGAAGCGATTCCGGTAATAGGATCGCCTTTAGTGGAGTTATTGCGTGGAAGTGCTAGTGTGGGCCAATCCACTTTGACTCGTTTTTATAGTTTACATACTTTTGTACTGCCTCTGCTTACTGCCGTATTTATGTTAATGCACTTTCCAATGATACGTAAGCAAGGTATTTCGGGTCCTTTATAG